TATTAGGCATCAAAATTTGGATATTTGTAGACGAGGAATAATAAGCCTTTACTTTCCTTTACGTTCTATCCAACGATAGAACAAAAAATGATAAAGTCTTTCATTCTTTTTCTGTTCAATCAAAACAAAAATGAGCAATTCTGTAATTCTATAGGGTTGAATAAAAATTAGATTGATCATTTGATATAATTGCTATGCTTAGTGTGTGACTCGTTGGTTTTTTTTTAGGGTTAGGATTCAAAAAAAAAAAAAAAAATGGACCAACCCATAGTATAAACTAATAACTATAGAACTAATAACTAACTCATCGTTTCGTATTATCTGGATCCAAAGACCGGTCAAGATATGATATATTGGTCATATCATTGTAGCAACTGAAATCTTTTTTTTTTTGCATAAACAAAAGAAAAACCAATCTGATTGTGAGTTGTGAAGCGAAATATAGAAGGATGCGGATAACTGGAAGGGTGAGAGAAAGAGAGAAAAAGAATATCAATGATATATAATTCCAATATAATATGTAAGGTCTATAAGTCATCTCATAAAGGGCCATGTAATAAAGCATCAATACTCTGATTCATCTATAATTAGATGAATCCGTTCATAGAACAAAAAAATCAAGAGCCTCGAGCCAATAAAGACTGAGAAGATTGACTCAAGAACAAATTTCATTAGGGGCTCCATTGTAGAAATTCAGACCTAACCATTAATCGAGAAGCGATGGGAACGACGGAACCTGTGAATGCAGAAGATTCTATTGAAAATGAATCCTAATGATTCATTGGGTGGGATGGCGGAACAAACCGGGTACCAATTCATTTATTCTGAGAGGTCATGGGCTAACGCTACAACTGAACTAGATATTGAAAGAGTAAATATTCGCCTGCGAAAGCTTTATTTTATTTTATTGGATTGCTAAATTTTTGGCGATCCGATACGATAAAGGGAAAATAAAAATAAAGATTCGTTATAACGTTATAAAAAACGACATTATCAAAATAAAATATATGTTTAGTTATATATCCAAACAAGATAGCTAAATATCGAATAGATTTGATGAAATCTCAAAGAATCCCAGGATTCAGTGTATTGTGTATTATTCATTAAATACATGTATATCTTATTTAAATAGTTAAATAGTTTTCAATCGTTTCATTCGCGAGGAGCTGGATGAGAAGAAACTCTCATGTCCGGTTCTGTAGTAGAGATGGGATTGCGAAACAACCATCAACTATAACCCCAAAAGAACCAGATTCCGTAAACAACATAGAGGAAGAATGAAGGGAATATCTTATCGAGGTAATCGTATTTGTTTTGGTAGATATGCTCTTCAGGCACTTGAACCCGCTTGGATCACATCTAGACAAATAGAAGCAGGGCGGCGAGCAATGACACGAAACGCACGCCGTGGTGGAAAAATATGGGTACGCATATTTCCAGACAAACCAGTTACAGTAAGACCTGCGGAAACACGTATGGGGTCGGGGAAAGGATCTCCCGAATATTGGGTAGCTGTCGTTAAACCAGGTAGAATCCTTTATGAAATGGGCGGAATAGCAGAAAATATAGCCAGAAAGGCTATTTCAATAGCGGCGTCCAAAATGCCTATACGAACTCAATTCATTATTTCGGGATAGAAATATAGAAATGTAGAACCAAAGGAAAGAGGTTTTTGGAATAAAAAAAAACAATTGTAGTTTTATTTTTTGGACAAAGAATATTTCTTTTTTTTTCCTTCGCCCCTTTTTGCATTGAAAGAACTGATTAAAAAATGATATGATTCAACCTCAGACCCATTTGAATGTAGCGGACAACAGCGGGGCCCGAGAATTGATGTGTATTCGAATCGTAGGAGCTAGTAATCGCCGATATGCTCATATTGGTGACGTTATTGTTGCTGTGATCAAAGAAGCAGTACCAAATATGCCTCTAGAAAGATCAGAAGTGATCAGAGCTGTAATTGTACGTACTTGTAAAGAACTCAAACGTGACAACGGTATGATAATACGATATGATGACAATGCTGCAGTTGTCATTGATCAAGAAGGAAATCCAAAAGGAACTCGAGTTTTTGGTGCGATCGCCCGGGAATTGAGACATTTCCATTTTACTAAAATAGTTTCATTAGCCCCCGAGGTATTATAAGATGAGACCATGATATAGTTATAGTAGGTTATTTGGATGAAATAGATTATTAGTAGATTGTGTCTCACGTATATACCTTTAATAATAATAATAATTAATAATAATTCATAAATAAAAAATAAAACAAAAAGTATGTTTATTATATCCAAATTTGGAGGCACCAATAATTTTAGTTCATCATGGGTAGGGACACTATTGCTGACATAATAACCTCTATACGAAATGCTGACATGAATAGAAAAGGAATGGTTCGAATAGCATCTACTAACATAACCGAAAACATTGTTAAAATACTTTTACGAGAGGGTTTTATCGAAAACGTGAGGAAACATCGGGAAAGCAACAAATATTTTTTGGTTTTAACCCTACAACATAGAAGGAATAGGAAAGGGCCATCTAGAACTGTTTTAAATTTAAAACGGATCAGTCGACCTGGTCTACGAATCTATTCTAACTATCAACGAATTCCTAGAATTTTAGGTGGGATGGGGATTGTAATTCTTTCGACTTCTCGAGGTATAATGACAGACCGAGAGGCTCGACTAGAAGGAATGGGTGGAGAAATTTTGTGTTATATATGGTAATCCTTCTGATATCCGAATTAGATCCAAAACTTCCTATTTGTGAAAAAAAAAAGAGAAAGGAAGGGTTGTCTAATATCACTCCTCCTCCATTAGTTGATACTTCAAGGGGGTTTTACCTGGAATGAAAGAACAAAAATGGGTTCATGAAGGTTTAATTACTGAATCACTTCCCAACGGCATGTTCCGGGTTCGTTTAGATAATGAAGATCTGATTCTAGGTTATGTTTCAGGAAGGATCCGACGTAGTTTTATACGGATACTGCCAGGAGATAGAGTAAAAATTGAAGTAAGTCGTTATGATTCAACCAGAGGGCGTATAATTTATAGACTCCGCAACAAGGATTCGAAGGATTAGGCAGTTTTTTCAACTTCAACATTCCTTTCATGGGGATACAAATACAATTCGAGGTTAAAAATTTCAAGAAACCTATTTTCTTCCAAGAAGTGGATTCGGAATTCAATTAAGGTAAGGAATGACAAATATGAAAATAAGGGCTTCTGTTCGTAAAATTTGTGAAAAATGTCGACTGATCCGTAGGCGGGGACGAATTATAGTAATTTGTTCCAACCCGAGACATAAACAAAGACAAGGATAATCTTTCTAAACTCTAAAAAGGACTCTCTAAAGGACCCGATGTACAAATCAAAATAAAATAAAGGATCCGCTTTGACATGAAATGGATATATCCATATATCTCTGACTCATATTTATGAGATGATAAAATATGGCAAAACCCATACCAAGAATTGGTTCACGTAGGAATGGACGTATCGGTTCACGTAAGAGTGCACGTAGAATACCAAAGGGAGTTATTCATGTTCAAGCAAGTTTCAACAATACCATTGTGACTGTTACGGATGTACGGGGTCGGGTGGTTTCTTGGTCCTCTGCCGGTACTTGTGGATTCAGGGGTACAAGAAGAGGGACACCATTTGCTGCTCAAACCGCAGCCGGAAATGCTATTCGTACAGTAGTGGATCAAGGTATGCAACGAGCAGAAGTCATGATAAAAGGTCCTGGTCTCGGAAGAGATGCAGCATTACGAGCTATTCGTAGAAGTGGTATACTATTAAGTTGCGTACGGGATGTAACCCCTATGCCACATAATGGCTGTAGACCTCCTAAAAAAAGACGTGTGTAGAAATAAACATTGAAGAGATTTCAAGAGAAATAAACGATTCAATGATCTGATCAAATAATATTACTATGGTTCGAGAGAAAGTAACAGTATCTACTCGGACACTACAGTGGAAGTGTGTTGAATCAAGAGCAGACAGTAAGCGTCTTTATTATGGACGCTTTATTCTGTCTCCACTTATGAAAGGTCAAGCCGACACAATAGGCATTGCGATGCGAAGAGCTTTGCTTGGAGAAATAGAAGGAACGTGTATCACACGTGCAAAATCTGAGAAAATACCACATGAATATTCTACTATAGTAGGTATTCAAGAATCAGTCCATGAAATTTTAATGAATTTGAAAGAGGTTGTATTGAGAAGTAATCTGTATGGAACTCGCGACGCGTCTATTTGTGTCAGAGGTCCTGGGTATGTAACTGCTCAAGACATCATCTCACCACCTTCTGTGGAAATCGTTGATAATACACAGCATATAGCTAGCCTAACGGAACCAATTGATTTGTGTATTGGATTAAAAATGGAAAGGAATCGCGGATATCGTATAAAAACGCCAAATAACTTTCAAGACAGAAGTTATCCTATAGATGCTGTATTCATGCCTGTTCGAAATGCGAATCATAGTATTCATTCTTATGGGAATGAGAATGAAAAACAAGAGATACTTTTTCTCGAAATATGGACAAATGGAAGTTTAACTCCTAAAGAAGCACTTCATGAAGCCTCCCGGAATTTGATTGATTTATTTATTCCTTTTCTACATGCAGAAGAAGAAAACTTACATTTAGAGGACAATCAACACAAGACTATTTTACCCCTTTTTACTTTTCATGATAGATTGGCTAAACTAAAGAAAAACAAAAAAAAAAAAGCATTGAAATCTATTTTTATTGACCAATCAGAATTGCCTCCCAGGATCTATACTTGCCTCAAAAGGTCCAATATACATACATTATTGGACCTTTTGAATAACAATCAAGAAGATCTTATGAAAATTGAACATTTTCGCATAGAAGATGTAAAAAAGATATTGGGTATTCTAGAAAAACATTTCGCAATTGATTTACCGAAGAATAAGTTTTAAATCCAATGGATTTTCAATCTTTAACACAATTCATATATTCGAAATAGATC